GCCCGATTCATAACTAGAGAGCTTCTCTGGTCCTTCACTAATCGGGGCCAAAACTCCGGAAATTAGAAATGCCAAAATAGGAATAACACTTGATATTATTAGAAATGCCCAAAAAATATCATATTCGTGAAGCAGAAACATAGAAGCACTCCTATTAATGTGGAATATACCGAATTAGTTGATTCAAATTGGAATTCTCAATTCATCCATAACTGCATTAGTCGAAACAACAATTTTGATCAAACCACATAGTTTCGTTTGTTTACTTGTTGTGGGTCATGTATCGTCTCAAGATTCATCCAACGGAATCCCACTTACACTTACTCCGATTCTATTTAGATATGGTGTAGACATATAATGCTATTATACAAATCAAACTCTCTCCTACCTTGCCTCGGGTTTTCTATCAAACAAAAAAAGGAATTAAGGAATTTTTTTTAAAGAATATTTTAAATAATATGAATTGAAATTGAAATAATATTCAAACAATATTATTCAAATAAGATTAAATGAAATATTAAACATAAAGAATTTCAATATTCTATTAATATAATAGAGCCAAAGAGGAGGTCTGGCCCATTTTTTCTCTCTCTCTCTTTTTTTTTTTTCTTAGTGATTTAGAATATAGTCAGTAGTCAGATGTAATAGAATTTCTAGGAATTTCCATCTCGGGATTTATGGTATATTCTACGTGGCTGTGTTGGTGTATTCTTTTCATTAAGATCCGGATAGAGGATTATTGTTTCTATTGATTTGATACGGATACGAAAACGGAATGCATCGACCGATTCGATTCTCTCTCCCTGTCCCAGATTTATACTTAATTGATTTGATTCAATCCATTGAATTGTGAGGAACCCTTACATATAAAAACTCATGGGTTCATATACCCAAATTAGGAAACTTTGGACCTGTACTACCCCGGCCCCGGCTTTACCCCCGAGTTAGAAGTCTTGAAAGAATCATTTCAGACCCATTTCTAGGACTAAAGATCGTGATTTGGAATGACTCGAAATACTTATTTATTTAATGTAATAATAACACCTAGCAGGACCAACTAACGAGTTAGGTTTCGTGACAACAAAAAACGTTTCTTTTGAAGCAAACCTACAAAATGGGGCATAGTTTAATGGTAGAGTCGGCTGAATCGTAAATGATTTACAGAAGATACTTCGAATGGAATCATGCGTTGTCGAACGATTCGATAGACAAAATCTCCCCATCCCAAAACCAACTCATAGAACATAGAAATAGAAGAGGGTGCGTTGATACATTTAGGACCAATTCATTGTCTCTAAAACAATGAATTGGGATTGTTGTTCTGCCAAAAGGCGATACGTCGGGGGATTCCTAACTCATCCAAGTTCAAATGGGCCCTAATCTTTTTAGATAAAGTCTGCATTGGTAGAATTGGAATGATGAACAAATTGGATTGGGTAGATTGGAATAAAAAAAAATAAGTTATAAGTTTAAGTATTGTACAGAAAAATGACTACTTGCTTTGCTAAGCCGGTTATACGAAGAAAAGCCTATTGTACAATGAAACTTACCAAAGAGCTTCGTTTTTGAAACTCTGGCTTTTCTACAAATACAAGAACAAGAATAGGTTCTAGATAATGTGACTTACTATTAGATTGAATTTGGATTTGATTTGGTTGGGTCAGGTTGGAGTTTTTCTTGAGCCAGGCTCATGTTATGATTTTGACTTCATAAATTGACTTGGGTATACCAAAGCAAAGGTGTCTCACTAAATCTTGGATCATGGACAAATAAAAGAGGAAAAAGGCCGTATGTCATTCACAGACGAAGATTAATGAAGAGGAATGGGTTTGTTTATCCGAGATTTGAAAATACCGATCCGATTGGATCCATTGGAATAAATTATTGTTTTCAAGCCCCGAGGGATCTCCGTGATCCTGTGGGAATGATTCCATTTCTATGGAACAATCAACCGGCCGGTCACACGCACTGATTAGGAAATGAATAAAAAAATGTATAGGGCTATACGGACTCGAACCGTAGACCTTCTCGGTAAAACAGATCAAACTTATTATTATCGAAATGATTCGAACTGTTTCAAAGACCCAACATGCGTTTTTTTTTTTTGCATTGGGCTCTTTCATTAACTGATAAAAAGATCGGCTAGTCCACCATATTTTTTCTTGACAGGAAGATAACGAGATGGCTCCATGCGCTCGGATTCATTATTTGAATTCTGATCCGGGAGCAATACCAAAGTGTTTCAAAGAAGGGTTACCCTGACGTAGGTCTGCCTCCGGCCTAGATCAACCTAAGTTAAATGGAGTCTCTATCAATCCGCCCCAAGAGTCAAATATGATACTTCATACACCTTAAAGTTCATAGGACGAAAAGAGGTTATTTTGAGGTCCTTATCCTCATTATGCCTAGCATTGAAGGGACTGGGTATTCACCTTATCAATGATCAAACCAATGATGGGTTCTATTTGGTACCTGAATTGGCACCTGAATCGGACCGAAC